GAATTCAGCAAACTATTATGATCTTATCTATTAACTATCTATTAGTTATTCATAATTACTATGAATTATTAATATGAATTATAGACTAGAATTTATAAAAACTAGAATTTCTAATTTTAAATGCCATATTTAATATTTAATATAATATAACATATTTAAATATAATAATGGTCGATTCAATCTAATATTCAATCTAATATTGCTAGACTATAATAATTCAGAATAGAATAATAAAATAAAAAAAAAATTATTTTAATTATTTTTTTTTTAATTATTTAATTCTATTTTAATCATATTAAAAATGATATTTAAATTGAATCATATTATTAATATTATTCTAATTATAAAAATGAATTCTAATTAGAATAATATTTCTATATATTTATTATTTATCTATATATATTTTATTTGAATTTCTATTTATTCCATTATTCTATTTATTCCATTATATGTTATATTTATTCTATTAGTCTATTCTATTTAGTATTATATATATATTAGTTATTAGTATAATATTAGTAGTATATATTAGTATAATATTACTATATTTTTCTTTTCTATTTTTCGTATTTTTTAGTGTATTTTTTTAGTCTATTTTACATTTGAATTATGAATTATATATATAATTTTTTATATAGATATAGATTTCATTTAATAGATAGATTTACTATAGATTACATTTATTTCTATTTAGTTTAGAGTTCTAAATAGAATCTAATAATTAGATAATTAGAGTGCAAATCTTTTTATGCATTTCTATATATATTATCATTATAGAAAGGATACGTTATAAGTCTAAATAACTAAATAATTAGAATGAAACTTTGTTTTTTAGACTAAATAATTCAAATTATCTTCGAATTCGAAATAGAAATGAATGGAATAATTAGTTCTAGCTATTAAATAATTAGTTCTAGCTATTAGACTATAAAATACATAATTAATAAATTCAATTTTCATTTTTCTTTTTTTAGTTATCTTATTATGGTTATATAAGATAGTCTAATAAAAGGATAAGAATAAAAATGAAATTAAAGAAAAAAGAAAAGATGCAACCCATAGAAATGAAATCCAGATCATAATGAGAGACTCCTTTCTTTTGTTTTCATTCATAAAGGCGGAAACTAAGACGAAAAAAAAAAAGAATCGACCGTTCGAGTATTCCACCAAATTGCCTGAGAAAACTGAGAGTAAGAGGGGCATATATATGTTATGGAATATCCATCTATATTGAATTGCGAATACAGAAATGAGAAAATATTTTCTGATTGGACCAAATAAATACGGGTCTCCGATAGAGACGAAAGAAGATAAACAAACAAGAAATAAAATAGGTAAAGACCCTTCGATATAAGAAGCAGTATCTATATCTACTAAATTCAACGGTTTTCGCATAAAAAGAAAGAAAATAAATAAATGAAAGAAAGGGGAAAGGAAGGAGAAAGGGGGAAGGAAGGGCATCCTAATGAGATCCTAATCTCAAGACACAAAGGGGATATGGCGAAATTGGTAGACGCTACGGACTTAATTGGATTGGATTGAGCCTTGGTATGGAAACCTACTAAGTGATAACTTTCAAATTCAGAGAAACCCTGGAATGAAAAATGGGCAATCCTGAGCCAAATCCTATTATTTTACGAAAATAAACAAAGGTTCAGCAAGCGAGAATAAGAAAAAAAAAGGATAGGTGCAGAGACTCAATGGAAGCTATTCTAACAAATGGGGTTGACTGTTGGTAAAGGAATCCTTATATCGAAACTCCAGAAAGGATGCAAGATATACCTATATAAAATAAATATAAAATAAATAGGTATACTAATGAAAAACTATTTCAAAACAGACGACCCGAACCCGTATTTTTTTTTTATTTATATGCAAAATCAATTTATATGAAAAATAAAAAGAATTGTTGTGACTCGATTCCAAGTTGAAGAAAGAATCCAATAGACTATTCATTAATCAAATCAGTCACTCCATAGTCTGATAAATCTTTTGAAAAACTGATTAATCGGACGAGAATAAAGATAGAGTCCCGTTCTACATGTCAATATCAATACCGACAACAATGAAATTTATAGTAAGAGGAAAATCCGTCGACTTTAAAAATCGTGAGGGTTCAAGTCCCTCTATCCCCAACCCAAAAAAGCCCGTTTGCTATCTATTTATTTTATCCTACCCCTTTTTGTTAGTGGTTCAAAGTTCCTTATGTTTCTCATTCATCCTATTCTTTTCCATTTTCCAAGCGTATCCTAGCAGAATTTTGTTCTCTTATCACAAGTCTTGTGATATATTGTGATATATATATGATATACGTACAAATCAACACCCTTGAGCAAGGAATACCTATTTGAATGATTCATAATCCATATCATTACTCATACTGAAATTTACAAAATCTTCCTTTTGAAGTGAAGATCCAAGAAATTCCCGTTCGAGACTTTTAATTTAACACTTTTTCGTTTTTTTTTGTTTTCATTTTGAATTTTTAATTGACATAGAC